TGGACTATAGTTCTAAAATCACTTTCTTTGCTCACAACCTTGAGTGATATTAGAACTTCGACTGAGCTATAGTCTCCCCGGACTGGACTACTTGAGCACTTCCTCCTAAAAGCCTTCCTATCAAGCCTTCTGATCTTGATTAATCTACTTGACTAATCTCTTTCCCTTCCCTAAATATGGAATATCGTCTTGGAATAGAGTCACAGCGCTTAAAAGTGCCTAATAGTGCTTTTGACCTTCCGGGTTAACGATCGGACGGGAAGTGAGCCCTCAGCAGCTGATGGACCAATAGCTTCGTGTGTCAAGGTCTCTATGGTAGTAGTTGAAAAAGCAGCATCATCTAAGGCGCAGGCACCACCTATAGCAGGGGCAGCTTGAGAACCCATTGATTGATACGGGAAATACGCACTTGCTATTATATCCAATGCATCCTTCAACATGAGAACCACTTCTATGCAACCACCGAATCAATGGATTATAACTCTACCGACGCTGCTACTGAAATTGGGACTGCGCTTTGAACTGGATCTGCCTATATTGTATTGTCTAAAATCGTCCCCAGGAGGCTTATGTTAGACTACCACTGAGAGTAGCCGGATCTATCTTATTCTACGGGGTAAAGGCCATAGCTCACAAATTATATCAAGTGCTTCCTAGGCCCTTTCCATAACTAGCCATGTATCTTTGGAGTCCCTTTGTATGGGACGTGGATTCTAGGCTACCTTCGGTCTTGGTGGGCTTTGGCGTGGCTTCGGTCGTGAGCTTAGGCTTTGCTTAGCTTCCTGCAGTCTTCGACTTGACTTCAGTCAGTATTCATACTTGACAGGGGTGGGTTAGGAACAAAGGTCAAGCTTACCGGTGATAAACTGGCTTGAATCCCAAAGGGGGTACTCCCCCCTATGCTCCCGTAACTGGTGGCTTTTCAACAGTTGAATCACCATTCCCAAATATAGTTGCCCTAGTTGCCCGAGTTGGATTTGATCCGGTTCGAGCTACTGCAGTTGCATATCCCGATGCGGCCGGCGCGGGTTGGGTGGGAATAAGAAGGAGAACCAATTCTGGCTTAGTTTCTGCAGATTCAGCGCCATGGTCGGAGGGAGAGCCACCAGCAAGTTATGGATCGAGTCGGCTAATAATTGGAGGGAGCGGGGGCATGGACTACATGGGGCATCAACCACTGGGTCAAAGGCAATGGTTTCATCCGTTGACCCATAATCCATTGAGTCGGAGTCAGAGGCAGTCCCGGTCGTGGTTCTCCAGAGGCCTCGGATCTCCGGACTAGAAGGGGTGCTCCCCCTCTTTCAATGCCCAGTTTACTGATTGAACGAGGAATGGCCCAGCTTGCCGGCCGCCCTTTCCTTTTTTATACACAGAGTCAACACCGAGTCTTTCTTGTAGTTGGATCCATCGTTCCTCTCCTCAACACCCGCCTTTGCTCCTCTGCTGCCAAGAGTTCCTATATCAATGCCGCCTTCGGTGCATTTAAGATTACAGGTTCTGAGGGGAGTCTCTCTCTTTCGTTGCTTCTAAAGCAGGCAGCAGGGGAAACGAAGGCAGCATCCAGAGAAGTTGATAAGGTGCATCTAACTCCTTCGATTCCTCCATTGTCTGTCTAAAGCAGCTGCAATGCATTCTCGGTAGGTGCTCACCCCCAGCATGTTATCTGATCACAAGCGAGCGGAACGAAGAGAAGTTCTCCCGGGGCGAGTCAAAATGTCTCTTTTTGGTTGGTAACCGCCTGCGTGGCCTGCAATGATAGATCCGGATTTACGTGGATAGTGATGATAGCAGTTCGAGGTTCAGCTTAGAGGGAATTGAATCAATGGAGGCACCTTCCAGCAGCCCCCCGCTATTTATCTATCTCGAGTCCCAGTCCTTCCCAGAGAAGCTGAACCATGGAGGGAAGGAAGCCCACCTGGCTCTCCCGATCCCTCCAGTTATCTCTCCGGCAACCAGCTCCACTCCCCAGCTGTTGATTCCTCTGCACCGGAACCGAGCATGCATTCATAATGATGTAAATAAGCATCTCTCTCATCGCCACCTATTGGAACCAAGCTGGGGCCACCGATCCATGTTTTGTTATCCCAGCCAATAAGGCGAATTCAATCTGTTCCCACCGAACCCTCCTCCGTATTCGAATCTATCTCCGGGCCCATAACCTATTAGAGTTTGTTTGAAGTGATTCCTCGGAGTCGGCCAAAAGAGTTGTTAGCTGATACGGGGGTTCACTGGAAGCATTGGGGCGAGTGAGCCCCAGGAAGATCCTGAGGTTGAGCCCAGGAGCAAAGGCATTGATCATTCAACCAACCTACTGGCTGGAGAATGCCTTTCTTATCCTTATTTCTTTAAATGTGGGTCAGCGAGGATCAAGGACCCGTTCCTTTTGCACTAATGGCTTCATGTGTACGGGCTCAAGGGTATGGAGGAAAAAGATGGGGGAGGGAGATGCCCCCCCCACAGAAGCCAGTAGCTAGAGTGGTCGAAGCCGCTGGTAATTCCCCTAACTGGAGTGAACTCTCCCCTATAGTGGACTGGGGCTCCCCCTCGGCTCCACATAGTCCTCCCGAAGTGCCGGCTCCAATCCCGGTTCCAGCGGTTGGGGCTAATTTAAACTCCTCGGTTACAGAGTTTGAAGAATCAATTGCAGACCAGAAGATAGGAAAGGTCATCCCTTATTCCATTCCTTCCTAAGGCGCTGTCTTCTATAGGTAGTTAGTTACTACGGCCTGTAAGAACTTGTCCTTTAAGGCATCTCTTAAGCCTTTCAACGAGAGTTTGGATATCCTCCGATTCCCCGATCGGAGTCTCGTCTGCCCCTTTCTTTACGTCACCGCACTGAATTCTATGCACTTCACTCACGTTCTTGACTCTAGTCCTGTGATTCTTCTGAGAGCAAGGGTCCAACATTTCCGAAAAAGAAGGAGGATTCCTCGCCCGCGTTTCGCGCGATACCATAAAGATTAGAATATTTGTTTTTCTTCTCTTAACATCAGTTTCACTTATCTTTCATCCACTCTCCGATCGGCAGCGTGCGGGGCGGGTCGACGTCCGGGAGCTCTGCCCAACCAAACCCTATCACAGGACCACTAAACTCCTGTTCTAGCTCTTTTTTTAGGCCTTTCAGGCGACAATGGAACATGGCTAACCCATGCATCCACGTTCAGGAATAGCAGTTCATTCGATCAATGACGAGCAGAGGAAGCATTCTGTCTTCCAAACCTTTTCTGATCCCGGATCACTGTGATGAACGAACGTCGGTGCAGGCTCAAGTAGTTTAGTAAATATAGTATCCGGGTGTCAGTATGAAAGATAGATCAAATCCTCGTGGTAAGGTTTGATCCATCGTTGAAATGCTTAATAGAAGCCTTCAGGGAAGATGTAACAGAAGGATAACGTTGATTTAGTACACTTCCTTAGAGAACTGCAAGTTAGTTAAGGAAGTTCATGTAAGTCCTACACCTAATAAGTATGACCGTCAATAGGGGGAAACCAGACTCCTTTGCTTAGAGTTATTCAAGAAGCTAACTAAGGATTGAATGAGGTACCGTTAGGGCACCCTAGTAGTCTTCCTCTGTCAAGAACTAACAGCAGACAGCAGATAACCATATATAGGAAGATAGGTTGTAAGATGCATTTCTTGACTTATAGCCTCTTGACTGCCCTATTTATTACAAGGAATAGAGGAAGGCATCACTCTTCTAGCTGTAAGAGGAGTGAGTTACGAGAGTAAGGAACGGAGTGAGACTTCTTGCTCTTAGCTTTCTACCTCAGCTAGTAAGGAACAGTTCTACTTTTAGAAGCCATTCTTACATCTCTTTTCATTCGATCTCAAAGAAGAAAGTGGTTTCTTGTCACCAGCTTCGAGATTGATTCTGAGAAAGAGCCTTTCTAGAAGTTCTAGAAGTGAAGGCGGAATTTTACTTCCATTTTATAATAGATTTCGAATTAACGTTGTCTTGTCCGAGACCTGAGTTCGATCGTGCGAGAGTAGCGTTCGATCATGCGACACTACGGCTATTCCTATGATTAGTCTTAGAAGACCGAAATGCCATTAAATTAAAGTTCCACTGAGCCCGCTCTTAGTCTCATAATCAACCCTGAACAGCTGGTTCTAGAGCTTCCGACCAAGAGCCCTGGCCCTCTGAGCTCTTGAAGGTAGGCTGCTTTTTCGTCCTTCATGCCCCATTTAATAGAAGTATAGATTGCCCGAAGGCTTCTTTGTCCTACAAGGCGTAGTCTCAACCGTTTACTCTTTCTGAGGTAAATATAGATGGAACAATAGAAATAGAAATAGAAAAGGAAAGCGCGGGCCTTTCATCTTTGTTTGCAGAGTGACACCCCCTTTCTTTATCTCGATCTGCCGGAGCGGTGTCCTCACCTTAAGAAGGAATGCAAGAATGGCGGGATCGGATTGGGCTCACAACCCATTATAATATTAAAGAACCGATTATATTACTAAATAGGTTGTAGAAAAAGAGCGGTTGATACCATACCAGGAGAGGGAAGAAAAGTCACTTAGCGAGCTAGAAGACCTATAAAGTAAAGGCTCGAGAGACCTCTTAAAACAAACTAACTCACGTGGGGGGAAAGATTGAATATTTGAATACAACACCAGATGATAGCCAGATCCGGATAACCTCACTTGAGGAATAAATGCACTACTTCTTTCTTGATCAGGAGGGCCGTTCTCGTACAATACTGTTATTTATCTTTCTATTGCAGAATGGACCGCTACTCGTGATGGACTGAGACTCTTCTCTTGCCTTGAGCTTGAGGAAGATCCGCGGATACACAACTCATTCTGTAACGAAAGTGGTTGGTAGTAGAAGACTAATACCAGAGAGCATATGAGGCACATCCAGCTACAAGAGCTAAGAGAAAGGTAGGACCTTAGCCTAGTGAGTGACTTTCTTCAATTCAAGAAGAGGGAGAAAAGGCTGACGTGTGCTTCCAGCCTCACTCCCCAAGTGACTCTTTCTTGTCCGGTCGTACTAGCCCATTTCTTAGATTGAGAGAGATCCCTAGGGCCTCGTTCTCACTAGCTAAAGTGGTGATCGAAGTCCGTCTTGAGCTAGGTCATTTCTGTCTCCGACCGCGCCGATCCGCGGAGTGAATTCTATCCTATCTCCTACCGAGCACTTAGCTAAGCTGGTAAGAACAAACTACCTAGGCGTGGGCCTCTTTTTAGTATAGAATAGAAGGGTGCCCCTTCTTTGTACTGTAAGTTGAGCAAAGTTGCCTAGAACCCAAGGTTTCGAGGACTCAAGGTATAAGGCAGGCCATCCGACGGGCTATCTCACGGATTAAGTTCTTTCGATTCCCTTCTGTGGGTTCCAAACCTGCAACAAGTGCTAAAAGCGGTGGCTGGCTTTCAAGGATCGAAATGGAGCGCCCTTTCCTTTACCTCAAAAGGTGGCCCCCAACCCGAGATCTCTTAATAAAAGGTAGGCTATCTAAGCTAGGCGAATGGTGAAAGTCCCAATTCAATGCTCTAGGCAATCCATCTCAGAGTGAGTTATGAACAGCTTGGGAGGAAGACCTTCGGGTCTTAGTCCCATGATTATCAAGGAAAAAGAACACAAGGAAGAAGGTACGGCGCCCTCACCTTATTAAGAAGGAATTCACCATCTTGCCGAGAGATCCCAGACTTGAATAACGGATTCTTCTTATTCACACTCGACGAAACGGAAAGAGAAATACCAATTCCTCGATGAAGTGTCAGATTTCTTCGATGAAGTCAGATCATAACTATATTCCTTCCAGATCGTAAGGCCGCATTTACTTGCTCCCTCTTAGGATCGTGCTTCTGATAATGTTGGAGGTGGCCTTTGTTGATCCGGGGCTGATTGAAACTTGAACGGCTCGGGTTGAGACGCTTGCTGCTGCGATGGCTGGGTAGGAGCTTGACTCATTGTGGATGTATCAATATTATGTTGTCGTATCCGGATTTGGGTGACTCTCTCCCATGGCTGAATGTATTTCCTGTAGTCTTCGTTGAAGATGTCATCTTGGATACAGGCAATCTTTGGTTCCAATTTTGGGACGGCAGAGAGTGAGAACTTTGGCGGAGCAGCCTTCCTTTCCACGAGAGGAGTACACGTGGAAATGAAGCTACATCCTAAGAGCAGGAAAGATATTATTATACTATATACTAGCAGCCAGATCCTATTGGTTAGAATATCCCCCTCTAAACCTATAGACAGGAGGGCGGTCGTAGATCAGAGCACTCACCTTATGCCACTACCAACACATTAAGGGAAAAAGTCTTCTTCCTAGAGGTCAAACTCTCATCACCTAGCAAGAGGAAAAACCAGTGGAAACTAGATCCTCGAAGCCTTTTCTTTTTAACTTTCTTTCCGCCCACAATACTAGATTGAAACTTACCTTTGACATTCCGCACCTGTGATCCTCCTCACCAACCTTCTTTATGGAGGGTACCAACCGATCTCACGACGATGAGTCACCCACATACTTAAAAGCATTTCAATACGAGAGCAACTATATCAAGCTCAATTACAACTCACTCTGATCAAATAGCACTCAGGTATAGGATTTCCAGCTGAAAGGTAGCCCTGTTCGCTTCCTTGTACGCGCAAATCTAGCTCATAGCAGCATTGCCGAGTTCAGTTACTTAGTACAGAGATTGGAACAACTTAGCGCGGGAAGTCCCATATGTTGTCTTAGCCGCGCCTCACCTATTTCCCTCATAACGAGATCAGAATGAGATAGAATTGGATCTCAAGTCTTAGCTAGATCTGGGCTACCACGTTCCCTCAGACGAAAAAAAAAGAATACCTAGACCTGCCGCAAAGTAGGATCCGGCTTAGTCTACTAGAGACAGAGGAGAGCGAAAACTAAGTCAAAGGGGGAAGAGCTGTTTATGAGCATTTTTAGGCCGGTTGACAACATCCAATGTTTCCCACGAGGGTGCCGGAAACTCCTGTTTTCCCAGGCGGAGGTATAGCCATTTTTGAACACATTTGAGTTGGTGCTCACTTGTAGGAAGATTCCCCGCTCTGAAGTAAAGTCTTTTTGGAGCTCCTTCAAAAGAGGTTGGGATTACAGTTTCAATTGGATGTGTCCTGGTTAAATCGTTAACGACTGATATACTGCCTGAGACAGGGCATGCTCTCCCCTCTGCGTATCGAGAGAAAGAAAAAACTTCCTGAGGGGGCACGAAAAGCTTTCTTTTTGTGGGGTCAACAGAGAAATTCACATATATTTAATGAGAACCACAAGGAAAGCCGAAATCGCTGATCCAGCAATGGCAGGTGACACCTATGTTGAGATTACACAGTTGGTCAAACAAAGGATGCTACAGATGGGCATCGTCCCGGGATACGCAAGCTCAACATCCTATATCAATGTGTGTCGATTTCCCGCTAACGAAAAGTGGCTTAGATCGAAAGTTTTGAGTATCCAATGATTAGCTTAGCCCGGTAAGCCCACATATGAAGTAGGAGAATCATAGTCAAAAAATGACTCGCTCATTCACAATCAGACATTTTGACACTAGCCAGAGCGTACTACTACAGCAATGGGAAATTCCAATAGTAGCAAATAGTCTAGAACTGGAAAAGGAAGTTTCATTCTCAAATACTTATCTTATATATTTATCAATAAATCAATCTAAAGCCAAATCCTCAACCTCGAAATGATATCAAAGAGCTTCGAATCTGACTTAGAGAACAGTAGCAATAGAGGGAAGGTTTTATGAGCAAGCAAGAACGAGGCATGAACCCGGCTGGCCTATCTTGTCTTTCGCGGAATCACCGGTGACTGCTGACGCCGCGGCAGGATCGCAACGAGCTGGCGCTCCATAAACTAATTCCTTAGCAAATGAATACGCACTATACTCCCAGCAATCAGCATATTGGCCCGGGCCGATGCTTCTATTCTAACAGCAATCTCGCATCCATAGAGGTGGTCTTCTTTAACCACGTAGTCTTATCCCCAGTAAAAGAATCCGTCAATCGAGCCGAAACTCGACCTATGAGTGTCAAGGGAGGAGAGGATTCCCCACTTAGGGCAACCAAGCATGCCCCCTCTTTTTTAGTACTAAACGGGGATGGAACGAAGAAGAGAGACCGACCAAGGAAACAAACACAGACCAACTACGCCTGCAAGATCAAGCACCTAAGACTTGAGCCCCGAGCCTAATCGAACGAGCTGAGAGCCAAGCCTAACCGAAGCGCGAGCCTGTTCAATAGCCCAAATATAGCCCTGTGCCTTTGCGTACAGCCCTGCTCCCAAGCCTAATTGAGCCACTGAGCCTTTATTAGGATCAAGGAAAGACCTACACCGAGTGCTCTCCTGTTGTTGTTCGCCGTCCCTGCCCATGGTTCAAACCTTTGTGCACAGCTCTTCCCCTGGGTCTACCCCAACCGAGCCGGATTTGAGCTCCTACCTTTCGAAGGAAAGGGGAGTTTCACTTCGATTGGGTTTGTGTTCAGCCGACTGTACTACATATCATGCCACAAGCGAAAAGAAAGAAAGCACCCAAGCTTGCTTCTTTCCTTTTTTGCCTTGCCTAACAAGGCAAGGCAAAAACTGTAGATATTCCTCCAACAGGGCATTCGTGAACAAGAGGGCATTCCCTCACAGCGGATTCTCAAGCAGCTTCTTCCCCTTCTTCCTTAAAAAGGAAAATCGTCCGCTGAAGGCCTAAAGAGAGGAACAACCCCAGACGCGAAAACAACTCGAAAGGCGAATCTATTTCAATCTACAATCCCAGACGCGACAGCAACCTAAAACGCGACATTCCTTGGGATCAGACATTGGTACCCCATCTCAATACCAAATCGTCTGGTAGTGGGAAATCGTTTGGTATTATCTCGATGGTACAAATCGTCTGCTGTCAAAAGCTATTTGGGATCCATTCTATTACTATTTTATATGTCACTTTGGAGCAAGTGAAGTTACTGCAGAATTGCTTAGACTTGCTTGACTGGACTAGCTGGACTTAGCGGACTTACCCCCTCTTGCTTTGTCTGCCCCCCTGTTTACCCCCATATCCCCGCTGCGTGGGCGTAAAGGAAGTAAACTAAAAACGAATATAAAACAACTTTTTAATGCTTTGGCCGCTGAAGAGGAAGAACAAGAGTCTGGTTGCGCTTCGGGACGACTTCCCCTACCACTGTTAAATAACACCCTCTTCCCTTAGTATAGTAAGCTGGCGGGCTTCTTCCAAGAGAGTGCCTTCACTACACTCCCCCTTCAGACGCCTATGGCGTACTAAGGTACCATTAGGAGTATACTTTCCGAAGGCAGGGGAACTCGAAAACAACAAACGCCACTATTAAACTGTTTAGGCGACATTCCACGCACAACTCGCATTGAAGACGCTCCACTCGTTCGTAAGCACAATGGACTCGCGGTGAGTATGGTATGGAAGAAGGATAGGGTCAGCAGGCCTTTCTATCTCTTGCATTCATCTTCTCTTTATTCTTTTACTCTTTCTTCAGTGTAGGGCTTTTACTCCGTTTGCAGGCTTGAAAGGGGCAACCGCCCTCAAGACTAGAACGAAGGTAGAGCCTTATTATATTCCTTCGCCTATGAGACATCTACTTAGTTGTACATCGGTACTCGGACACCCAATCCCATCCCCTATCCTATCCTATGACTAGAAAGAAAGAAAGACAAAGATTCCCATTAGCTGAAAGTAGGTCTACAGGGTGAAGACTCTCTATCGTCAGATCGTTGGCATTCTGGTTTTGACGCCAAGAATCAGAAAAAAGGGCACCTTTCTTTTTCTTTTAGTCGAACAGCTCTACCAAAATAGGTCAGTCGAGTACCCGCTCGAGTGAAAGTTCAACGAATCCGAGATAGGGCCTTTTATTAGATTAGATTAGTAGGGCGAAGGGTCAACCTTAGTTTAGTGCTCAGGGTGGAATAACCTTATAGACTTCTAACTGAATCAATGTCTAAGACTTCTAAAGTGAATCAATCTAAAGTAAAATCCTTGGCCACCTGATGAGCATCACTCTCTTTGAGAAATGATGTGCGCTACACCGCTAGCCTTCTTCCATACAGCCATCGGAATCTCCAGCTTACCAGGACAGATGCCCCTTTCTTAGTTTTTATATTTTATTCTTATCCTGTCTATCTATCTTTTAAGCGCTTAATAAGATTCTGGATTTGGAACTACAGCCTTAGCCCTAGTAGCGGAGACTGAAGACTTTGGATTTGAAGAATAAAGTCCCCATCGGCTTTAGGAAGGGCCTTACCTCCAAGATCTCAGTTTGCGCCAGGAGCCGATTGCTCTTAAGGAGAAAGCGATGGAACATAGTAGTGAATTTATCTCTCTCTACCGATCCGCTTTCGGTTAAGTCAAAAGAAGGGACTCTTAAGTGCAGAAGGTAGAAGGTAAAGAGGCTTTCTTTGGCTTATACCGTCTATCCGCGCTTTCGACCTAAGCATAACAGGCCTTCCTCGTAGGGTAAGCAAACCATGCCTCGCAGCATTTCTTTCTTCTTTTCATTCTCAGAACAATCTCCAGAAAGAGACTGAACGCCAACCCCAAATAGGAAGCTTAATCCAATCAATCCTCATGCTCCACTTTCGTCGCTTCTTTCTTTCATCTTTCCAATGAAATGGTTCAATGTAATGGTTTTAATGCCATGCAAATAATTCCTTCTTTAGCTTGACTCTTAACTCTTCATTTTAGTAGTTTATTAGTTGAAGAGTGAGTGACTCCTTGGTAGGAGACACGAACGGGTAAAGTTCAAGTAAGGAGTTGAAGCTAGCTCTTTCATTCCATTGCCCAACAGGTGATTGGCTTTGAAGAGTTGAAAGAACAATATGAGGGTGACCCAGATTTAAAAGAAATAGTCCAACGGTGTGTTAATGGGGTAGACCCTAAAGGATAATTTCTTTGGCATGACGGCTATCTGTTTCGAGGAGGGCAACTGTGCATACCAACCGGATCCCCCCTACGGGATCAATTCATCTCCGAGTTACATGGTGGTGTCTTAGGAGGACATTGTGGCGTAGATTGGGGACAAGCCTACAATACTTTAGTGTTTACCATCCTCAGCCAGACGGTCAAAGAGAAGTGGTAAACCGAAGCCCGGGAAACCTGTTACGGAGCCTCATTAGTGAATTGGAGGATGGTAAGCCATTATTCCTAAGGAAGAATTCGCTTACAACAGTTCTTTTAATCGCACCACGGGAATGTCTCAGTTTGAAGTTGTCAATGGCAGGACTCCTAACCATGTGCTAGATTTGGTCCCACTCCCCATCTCAAGCCGCGTCTGCGATGATGCTGATGCTTTTGCCGAGCATATTCGTGATTTTAAAGCTAAAATTATACGACAAATGAAACAAAGTAACCTTCAATCAAACTAAACCCCTTGATCGACTTAGTGTAGTGGCGAACGAGTAGGATATTCCTTCGATCTAAAGTCGGCAACCGATAGGTGGCCTTTAGTCTTTCTGTTCGAAGTGATGTGCTATTTGTTTGTTTGACAGGTCGTTTGCCTCGGCTGTAGTCAATTCAGCCTTAGCTTGCAACATATTTGAGGTTCCTTTTGTCAAAGGGAGGAATTCTCAGGTATCGTTTGCGGCAGGTCAACCACTTTGATACTATTCGTCATGGCCTCTCTTCTCTTTATCACACCATATTTTGGTATGCGGCTGAACAAGTAGATCCTGGTGAGTACTTTAATAAATATGCAGTACTCGGTGATGATATTGTCATCGCGGATGCTAGGATTGCGGAGGTCTATGCCCAGAGTGTTCATTATTGAGGATGTATTTTAGCCCACAAAGCCACATTCGCTTAGCTACAGGAAGACTATTTACCGATCGGCGAATCGTCTTCTATTGTCGGCGAAGCAGAGAATAGGAATTCAAACCTAAAAGCAGTAAGATTGCTTCCGAGGAGGGACTTCGATTCACTGGTTCTTATGAACGTCTAGAGCACAAGCAAAAAGCCTTAAGAAAGAATAGAAATGGGATGGGAGAGGATGGGCATTGACAAATCTGTCTTGACTGGCTGTCATCCGGCTGGACGAGAAGAAGAGTTTTGGTTCTTATCGCTGAGACTCTCGCACGAAAGCGGGGAAGCGCAGGTGACGTAGTAGAGAGAGAATCCTTGTTAAGCGCAATTGAAGTAAGATTGAAGTAAGAAAGTAGAAATTCAAGCTTTATTGAATATTGCGTATAGAAAGAGAGACTCTTTTCTTGAATTCAGTATGAGTTTGCTCTTTTCTTTCGCAGGATTCTCAGAGATCTGCGTCGTCTCCTCTCTATCATTTCCTCCACTTTTATTGATTCTTTCTTTTCTAGGATCTGCGAAACCTTTACTATACAAGGGAACAGACCTGCGTTGACGTCAAATCCATCCTTTGATCTTAACGTCAGACCCTCTCCGCCTCATGTCTCAACGTTAGAACAGATCTTGTCTAACGTCAGATCCATTTGCTTCATCCTTTTTCTTTTTCAATAGGCTATGAAGAATATCCCAAACCTGGTGACTATCAAACTAGACGGCACCCATTTCATTCTCTGGGAGCTCCAGCTTCCTCTGGTTCGCAGTCAACAACTGCTTGGCTTTATTTTATTGATGGAACCACTGCTGCTCCAGAAAAGTAGATAGAGTGCTCCGGCTTCGATTTCTCGTCAAAAGTAGGCCGATGGATCTGTCAAGGTTTCAAAGCCAAATCCTGCATATGAAGAGTGGCTCTGCAAAGATCAGCTGCTGGTCAGTTGGATAAACTCCACCTCCCTTTACATCTGCGCTCAAATCCTCAAGCCCAATAAATTATGGCTCAGGTAATAGATCTGACTCATGCACATCAGCTAACGTCATTTCCTCTTTGAGTGTGACAGTTGATTAGATCCCATCAGCTCGTCTGCTCAACCGCTAATTCTAAGATTTCAGATTCTTTCTTCAACTTAAAGGTTAAAGGTAGGACTGGTTCCATTTGCTCCCTTGCCTACTCTGGATCGAGAGAGGGCAGTCGCTCTTCCTTCTGCTAAGCCCAATCGAGTGAGTTCTATTCTAGTTTCGGTCTCTTTGTCGAGTTCGATTCTTTCCACCCAGGTTTTTAACCCAGCTGTCTGGTCTGGTTTAGCAGTCTTCCCTCAATAGCTCTTTTCATTTATAACACTATTCAGAGGTCACCCCACGAACTTCAATCTGAAGACAGGCAATCCCGGTTGGTTATCCCGATCCTTCTTTCCCTGTTATCTGGTTATAGCTCTCGAATCGGACTCTTATTCAGATTCCGCTTTTCATTCATTCTACGCTAACTTCATTGAAGAAGGACTTCGTCAACCTCGAATCCAGCTTTTCAGGAAAGGCCGGATTACATATTTATGCCGCAGGAGGAGAAGGCTTGCTTGGTTGAACTACCTTCCTGGCTGGCTTGGTTTAGGAGTGAAGATGCATAGTATAGTAAGGGGTGCTTGCTTCCCTGCTCAATCCAATCAATGGGTACCCGCTTGGTGCCCTTCTCCCTGCTAGCATACCAATCAAATCAATCGTCGGAGACGTAGTAGATGAAGTTAAAGGACTCTCGCTACTTTCCTCTGGAAAGAAAGAATTGCTTTTCGCCCCATCCTATCATGCGAGAACCGCGGGTGAGGAAAAGAGAGAACTTAATACTGGTTGGTTGGCCTTCACCCTCGTAGGGTTTCTTAGAAGGCTCGCCTAGTAGCGCTCACCCTCTTATTCATGTGTTCTAGTGTTCTTGTTCTCACGGATTAGCATCCCCAGCTTGAGGATTGATCTTGGGCCTCAGCGTAGGATAATGATGCGTAGTACCATCGATCAAATATCCTACTATTCTAGATTTAGAGAAGAGAAGGGCTAAACTGGGATCATTCCATCCCAAAGGCGGGAAGAAAGGACTTCTTTTAGTTTTAGCTCATTGTCTGATGAAGAGTCCTATAGCTAGTCTGTTACACTACTTGGATTTGCATCTTGTATAATGGGAAGCCCCTCTTCGTCTATTGCTCGGGCGATAGCAGCAAACTGCAGGCTCGAGAGACCTCCTTGCCTGGAAGAAAGAAGGGAAGAGCGACTCTCTTACTTACGCAATTAGTAGGGAACACAGCAGGCCCCAACAAGCCAGTCAGTTTAACCAAGAATGCCATGTCTGCGAACGGTATAATCGCTTTCCGAGGATCCCTTCCCTCTTCGAGACAGAATCCTATTCTCTTCTCTATTAAATAAAGCACCCTTGATCATCTTCCGTTCATTACTACTAAGCAGTTTCAAAAGCAAACTCTCCAAATTGACCCTAACCCATTGATAGGTTGCAACAGCATTTAGAATGATCGCTGTCGTGACCGAAGCAACTAGCATAGCAAGTGCTGTGGCCCTTGCTTGTGCTGCGGCTGAAAAGCCGTTGTTTTTCGCCTGCTTCTAAAAAGAATTCAATCAGAAGGGACCGCCAAGCCAAAACCGCAATGCCTATTGCCTAAGCACCAATTCAGAATATAGCAAGTTCATGCACTCAAACGAACGAAACGTCAGTCTTGGGCAAGGAAAAATCATACAAAGTAAGTCCACTGTGCTCAGTGAAGAATAGGGCAACAAGCTCCGACTCCGCTTCAGGTGGTGTACGGTACCGAGAAATTCTCACAAAAAAATAATGTCTGGCCGATTAGCAGAGACAAAAGCAAGCGGCTTTATGTTTATGGGTGGGATGCTATAAGACATACTACGTGTGTGAGAACCTTTTTTTGCCCGGGAGGCTTTCTAAAGCGACTTTGACCGTTGCTTCACCCGAAAGTGAGAACCGGCGCGGCGAAGAATCACTCCGCTATGCTGCCGTGATCGTATATACGAAATCACCACATGGCTGGCTCATCTCTATCAAATTCAGGCCAAGGGGAAGGGGGTAAAGCAGTCTATTGAGCTAAGCAAAGGAGGACTGTAGACTGGACGAAGTCCGACCATTCAGTGAGCTATGGAGCTAATCTGTAAGCGGCGCAGGGCAGGATGGACGAGAGAATGTCAAGAGGCCTTTGAGGACTTAAAGGGAGCCATCATGGCGGATCCGGTGCTGGCCTTGCCGGATCATGCTAAGCCGTTCGAGGTACATACCGATGCTTCGGACTATGCCATCGGTGGAGCTCTTATGCAAGAGGGGCACCCAATCGCCTATGAGAGCCGTAAGCTCAATGACCTTTAGAGATAGGGGCGGAAATACACAGTACAAGAAAAGGAGATGACCGCCATAGTGCACTGTCTACGCACTTGGAGACACTATCTGCTCGGGTCAAAATTCGTTGTCCGAACGGATAACATAGCCACCAGCTATTTCCAAACACAGAAGAAGCTCAGCCCTAAGCAAGCAAGGTGGCAAAACTTCTTGGCTGAGTTCGATATGTGTATCGAGTATAAGCCAGGACGCACGAATCTAGTGGCTGATGCGTTAAGTCGGAAAGCAGAGCTTGTGAGCTTGAAGCTACAGGAGATAACTGCTGTGAGCCGGTTTAGGAGCACCCTTTCTGATAGGATCAAGGAGGGTCTACAATATGACGCAGTAGCTAGGAGTACAAGCTGTCAAGGAATAAAAACGTCGCTTTTGGGAAAAGGATGGTCTGCTCTACACCAAGGGGAATAAGCTTTTCGTCCCAAGGTGGGATAACATACGTAGGGACTTGTTGAAGGAGTGTCACGACACTCGCTGGGCAGGACATCCCGGTCAGCACCGAACAATGGCGTTGCTTGGCACTCGATTTTATCGGCCTCAGATGAAAGAAGACGTGGAAAGTTATGTCCAAACCTGTCTTGTGTGTCAACAAGACAAAATAGAACATAAGAGGCCAGGAGGAGAGCTAGATCCTTTGCCTATCCTCACCAGACCATGGCAAAGTGTTACTATGGATTTCATCTCTTGCTTGCCCAGGGTGGATGGGCTTGGAAGCATCATGGTGGTGGTCGATATATTTATAAAGTATGCCACCTTCATGGCGGCATCTGCCGACTGCACTGTGGATGAGGCCGCACGCTTGTTTATGAAGAACGTGGTTAAGTACTGGGGGCTGACTCGACCATACTTACATTTGTATCCATCCCGGAAAGCGAGCTTCTAGACTGTTCACTTGGGCTTCAAGATTGAGCTTGGGATCATGCAGTTGCCCCCACCTTCAAGCTCGGGGGAATAAAGAAAGAGGGAGCTACCCTAGAAAGGAAGGGGCAAGGGAAAGCCCATTATGAAAGATATACAAGCAGGAGTCGTAACCCGTGACCCCTTTAGGATAGGGGTCAGTCAACTATGGTTTTGAGTAGAGCCTTTCTAAGAACACTTGATCAAAAGATGCATGCACAGCTCATGTGGGGTTAGATTACTCTTTTATTACCTTATTTATTACCTTACTGCCCCCTCCCTTAATGGATTCAGAGCCAGGTCAAGATACATGGTAGTCATCATACCTACGAGTGAAGCTAAGGAGAGTGACTACTGACCGCTTTCTGGCTTACGGGCGTGCTTTCGATCCCTAATATTAGTATTGAAGTTGGTCAAACCCCTTATTTTCAATTGATGTCGCCCGCCCGCTGTCCGGACGGCTCACCATTCATATCCCATTCTCATTCCCACTCCTGTTCCGCGCTTTCCTGATATAGTTCTCCGCCCTCTGAATTCCAACCCGCCTCTCTCCTTTCCGTAGGACTTCTCCTTCCTTTTTGCACGCTGGATGGCTTTTAGGTCTTCGGCTTGCGGATCAAATTATACCAACCGTATATCCATCCTTTCAAGCGAATGAGTATACGAACAATAGAGAAGAATCCGAGCGATCGAATGACTATGAAAGACGGGGGCAAAGCACGAATGCAACAATCGAGATTAGAGGGATTCTCCGTTGTTTAATGGGAACTGCGTGGGAGAGTGGTACGCGCAAGGTCTCGCTCTTCTTTCTAGGAGTGCTCCTTTTCAAAGTCCTGTTTTTGGGGGTATGCGAAGCTCAATATCTAGAGTCCGGGGCGTTTCCAATCAAATCTTATCTGTGGGGCCGATAGTAGTACTTTTTCGCTTATTATTTCTCTTTCCAGGCGAGGGCACCCCTCTTCAATTTCCTTTTGAACAGTCATTTCAATCTTTTTCTTCATTGATAAGTCATCGGTGGTTAGGCCTTTTCTTTTCAGCAAAGGAGATTTTTCAAGGTCTCAAAAAAAGATGTAGTAGTGAATAAGGATTGGTGCGGAAAAGGGGGCGGCCCCTCTTATTCTCCTCTTCGTCACAGTACAAAGCTTCAAGTAGATAGAAAAGATAACGGTATGAAAGTGGCATATAATAGTACAAGCTTAGGAAGGGTGATGTAAGTCCATTCTTTCTTGCATCATAGGGAAAAAAATGACCTAAATTTCTGGTCGGCTTGATCGTTCCAGAAGGTTCCAAACGCTGGCATAGATGGACCCCCTCTCGGCTTGATCGTAACTCGGCCAGGGGGTATTTCTCAATGCCTTACAAATTCTTTCCATTTCCCCCCTCGTTAGAAAGGGGGAGTCCAAATGCAATGCATTTAGGACTTCCTCTTCGGGAATACGCCCTACCCTCCCCTGTGGATCAACCACCTCTAATACTTCGTTGAAGGTTCTAATCACCTCCCCCTTCCAAAAGCTTCTCTCAGAAAATGAGAGAAATTCCAAGCTCTCCTTCTGCTCGGGAGAACTATTACTGGATGGGTCGTCGGGAGTCGCGCCGGAACCCGGGGAAGATTCCGGCGTCAAGAATTTGTCCGAGTTATTCTCACTGGAAGGGTGGCCAACCAGAGAGGTAGAAGTAGAAGAGGGTGTAGCGGGAGACCCCCCCTCTGGAGCGGGTAGTAGTGGTGCTTGGGGTACGGGCACCCACGAGCTAGAGGCTCCCGAATCCGCCCCAGAACAAAACATTAGAGCGAGGGGCTCCTCGTGTGGGGAGGCGCTGATAATCGGAAAAGCCCCCCCTTCTTGTGGGGGAATTAATTGATTAGATACCCGAGAACCATAATCTTTCCTAGAAACAGCTTCTACGACGATAGGCGTAAAGGCATGATTAGTTCCACAAATCTCACTGCACTGACCATAGTAAACTCCTTCTCGTTGTACCGAAATAGAGGTCTGATTTAAACGACCAGGTACAGCATCACATTTGACACCTGAGGAAGGTACAGCCCAACTATGAGGTACATCAGCAGGTGTTACAATAATACGTAGATGAGTTTTGGCTGGTACAACCACTCTATTGTCCACTTCTAATAAACGTGATTGACCCAATTCTGGATCATCTTCTGGAATCGTATAACTGTCAAAAGTGAGTGACTGTTCATCGGAACTGTTATAGTCCGAATACTCATAAGTCCGATACCATTGATGTCCAATAGCTTTGATAGTAATGGCTGGATCTACTACTACCTCATCCATTGAGTATAACAGAGCAAATGATGGTATAGCAATGAACATCGGGATGATACTAGGAAATATGGTCCGAAGAATCTCGATAGTAGTTCCATGAACAATCCTTTGCGGGATTGGATTTTTTTTATAGTGGAAATGCCATAAAGCGCGAACCAAGATCCGTGATACGAAAACCAAAATCAGAATGAGGAAGAAAAAGATATCGTGATGTAAGTCTATTATTCCTTGCATCATAGGTGTTGCTGCGTCTTGAGATCCTAATTGCCATGGTTCTGCTGCATCACAAGGAGCAATTGTGAGGAATCGCCATTCTAGAACAATCATTTGGTTTGGTTCATTCTTTGACTGCTCTGCTCCCCCAAAAAAAAGAGGGAGACTTGTTCTTGCTCTCCCAATCTCTAAAAATTAAGAAAGACTTGTCGGAAATCGCCGGTTGGTTTAACCGAGAAAGACATGGGACTTGTTGGGCATTACAGCTCCGAAGAGCATTTTTTTCGATCTTGTACTAAGGTACACTGAACACCAATCCAATCTCGACGAAAATGGAATCAACTCGATCATTCAAGTCGGATAGCATTTATCTATGCCGACCCACATTAACAGCTTTCTTCTCTTATAATTTATCGAGTTACAGGGGAATCGAGTGACTTTCTCTTAAATTATATAAGTCTAAGAGAGAGTCATTCTAGATTTAAAACTAACCCCATCAGGCAAGTGGAGTAGAATCAATCAAGTGGCATACCTTGAATCTAGCCTACAATCCTTTCTTTCTTCTTTCAATTGATAGTTAGCCGGGCGTATCTTGTTCAAGAAAAAGCTCTTTCTTTTGGTGAATATCCGGATACCCGAAAGTGACAGCTAAAGATGAATGCCCAGAATCGTAGATTGTACGAGCTTCAAATCAAAACCACAATGAGAGACATTCGATCCCAGAATTAGCTCTATCCCACCTCCAATGAGATGTGTTAAGCATATACTTACTTTTTGTCTTGATTTAAGAGTTAGCCAAGGGGCGTAGCGTTGAGCTCAATGAAAGTGTCCCTTCCTTTCTTTGAGTCAGTCATTGTTTGATCTCCTGCCTCTGGATTGCCTACGAAATGAAAATGGGGACATAGGAACTGAACTCCAGACCCGGCCTTTCCTGAGAGTAGTGTTCTATATCTATAAGTAAATAGGTTCCTCGAAGCCCGCAAAGCCCGATCTTTCTTTCCCGGGTCACTCTGGTTATATTGAGATTTCCCTGTGCTTTCTCTTAATGGGAGGAGTGTGCCCCGTTCTTCTCTATCCGATCTCCTTCTCCTCGAGCAGTAATTGGGGCATTTCCTAGTTACCGAATCCTACTCTTCCGCTCTCGCTCTTCTTTCTACAGGTACGAGTAGCATCCTATTATAGGGAGTCCTCCCACTGGAGTGAGTTTCTTCCAGGCAAGAAGACAGAGAGTGACCTTGAAGTGTGCTTCTTGTTCGTTTTCTTCCCTTGGCTCCATTCCATCCTTTATAAAGTACAGGTCCCAGGTCCGCCCTTTGAATATGAGCTCTCCTGTGAGATGATCCCAAATCATTCTCCAACCAGCAGTCAGGCCTAATATCAAAGGCATCAGCCGCAGCAGAAGCTAGGTTCTATCATTCATCCGAGGGCGTTTAGGCTCTTTAGTGCTATACTCGCTTTCCCATCGACCTTTCTGTGTAGGATTTCCATCTTAGTTGTCAGACGCTATCTTTGCCTATCAGACTATGCAGACCTAAAGTCTGACTTTGATTATTAAATACAGTTATGGAGTTTCCCTGCCTAACCTAGTAGATGGAGTGGTGCCCTATTATTATTATGCGCGATAACACGCAAATAAAAAAATATTGTACGAGAATAGTCCGCTCATTCTCTGCTCTTTCTTTCGCTCTTTTTGAGTGAATCCGCCCACGGGATCTATTTTGTTCCAGACACCCATAGGGATAAAAACCTTTATGCTTCTTGCTTGATAAGTGAGTTTGCTTTCCCTTTCGGCTAGTCTTCAATCATGAGGAAAGCTGACCCCATAAGTTGGGCATTCCTGCGGACACCGTCCCAGTTATCTGGATCGGGAATGAAAACTAGACGAATCCCATTTTGAAGAAAGAATTCCCCTTCTTTTCTTGCCTGTAGGAAATAGGCAATAGAAAAAAGATTAGAGGACTCACTTGACGTTGTGTATAGCGTAAAGAGCTCTTTTTAGGATAAAAATACGCTGTTTCCTCAAGTCTGATCCTTTTGAACGAACTCTTATGAGTGGAAAGACTGATTCGAAAAATCAGTCCCAACAGTTGAGGCGAGAAACAAAACCTAACCTCTGATTTCACCTCTTTGAGTCCTCAACTTCGACCACTTTACCATGGAATGTTTTCTGTGACCCATCCTTATTTAAGATAAGCGCTTTCAAGCTTCCTTGCCATTGCGATTGAAAAGGTTTGTTTAGAGTTGGATTAGCTGACCCAACCACAGCCAAGCGTGGAAATGGTTGGAATCTTGTGACTGCGCGCAAGGGCTTAACTTATTTCCTTCAAATACTACTTTGAATAGTGCTTGCCCCTCTGAAAAGAAGGAAACTATTCTCTACCTCCCGCCCAACCCACTATCCATAAACGTTGATTGACTTATTTCACCTTTAGAGCTGACGACTTCCACCTGGAACTGAAAGGATTTTGTTTAAGATCTTACCCCTCCAAAAGGCTTCCCACATCAGAAAGACTACAGGAACATTGTTTCAATCTATCCACTTTGCCCTAACAGCAAGCAGGACTGGACTAACCAGCTCTACTCACTTGCTTCCAACAGTCAAGCTATTCTATCGGGTCTTCCTCACTATTTTTTAATAAAGTAAAAATAAACTTAAAGCAAGCTGAGAATGAAATAGTCGGATTTGCAGAAAACTGCTTACTTCAAGCGCAACACTCAACCTTCCCGCCTTTTAGAGGAGGTGATGCACCAATCATTTGTTGTCCTGACACATTTGATTGATGTATTCAGGAGTCCTAACACCCCGCTCTTCACTAACTGAGAGCAAATCCCCGTCGACAAGATAGCCGGTAAAGGGAGAGTCCGTAAACTGCCTGTACGTCTTTCCCGAGAACGCCCGGTCTGTCACCCGAAAAGCCATGGAGAACGAAGGCACGCTCACGACGGAACAAACATCTGACACAGCCGCCGAGATAGCCATGCTCAAACAGAAGTTGGAAGAGATGACAGTCCTCTATCAACGTTCGGTGGCTAACCAGAAGCAACCGCTACTCCCAGTCTCGGAGGTAGCGCCCTCTTTCGTTCCACCGCCCTCTTCAGCATTCACCTTTGGGGCAGAATCCAGTAATACAGCGGCCGGTTTTGGACCTCCAACACAGGATCCATTACAAGCCTTTTTGCCTTCCGCTCCTCAAGTCCGCTTTGCACCACAATCTGTACAACTACCTCAAGGGTCGGAAATGTTACAAGTCCCACCCCCCTCAGTTGTACCACCAGCATACCCTCAGACTTTTGGTCAGGTTGAGTCTGAGACAGAAGGTTTCTCACGCCCGCCAAGGGGCATCTCCAAATGACAAGAACGACGACCTAGCCCAGAAAGTGCATGCCATGCAGAGCGCCATCCAATCCATGCAAGGGCTTTCCATGTACGGGAGCATCGATTTCAGGCAATTATGTTTTTCCCGGATCATCCACTTCCTCCAAAGTTCATGGTACCCGACTTTTCCCAGTTTGATGGCACGGGGAACCCCATTTCCCATCTCAAGCTTTACGCCGGTGCTCTCTGTGGGTACGCACATGACAGTAAGCTGTGCGTGCAACTTTTGCAACGAAGTCTCAAGGGCTCAGCCTTGCAGTGGTTTGCCCAGCTGAACCTACAAGAAATCCGTACTTGGCCTGACTTGTCAAATGCATTTCTCACCCAGTACAAGTACAACTGCGAGCTGACTGTAGACCGCTGTGCTTTAATGGAAATGAGTCAGAAGTCGGGAGAGTCGTTCCGAGAATATGCCCTCAGGTGGAGAGAGTCGGCCTCCCAAGTGCATCCACCCCTCACCCAATCAGAGCATTCTCAGCTCTTCCTCAAGACCTGCCTATCAGAATACTTGGAAAGGATGTGCTCCAGTGTCGGACAAGGTTTTACTCAGATCATAGCCGAAGGGGAAATGATTGAGGCTGGCCTCAAGTCTGGTCGTCTCACTGAACGCTTTTTGTCAAGGAACGAGGAGAGTTCATCCTCCTACGTAAACAAGCTGCGGTTAAGAAGCCAGAGAAGAAAGAGGGGCAGGTATCAACAATCTTACCTCTGATTCAGTATGGAGGAAGCCAGTACCCTCCGTTTCAACCAGCTCTAGTACAGCCGAATCCTGTTCCACCAGTACAGGCAGCACCCGTGGCGCCGCCACCCGTTGCAGCTCCCATTGTCAGGGTTAATCAACAAAGGCAGGCCAACAGGAGGGGTCGCGTTTTCACTCCCATGGCCATAACCTACGCAGAAGCCTTCAATCGTCTACAGGCTGCAGGACATGTAGCTCCGATTCCGGCACAGCCCCCACAAATTCCTCCACCCCGAACTCACAATCCCGACTACAAATGCATCTACCATTCGGGACAAGTTGGGCATGACACCGAGAATTGCTATGCACTCAATCAAGCATCGAATTCAAGACTTGGTCGAGTCTTCTGCTGTGGGAGCACAATGGGTTACTCCACCGGGGCAACCTAATGTTACTACCAACCCACTTCCCAATCATGGAGGGGTGAATACTCTAACCGACGAAGAAGACTTCATCGATCACGGCCTTTTCATAGGACCTCCTGGCGCAGTAGTATCAATCACGATGGAACAACCTGTGGAGGACGCCTACACCCGCTATGCTCGAACTCAAGACTGGGTGAATCCCAACGTCCGTAACATCATGGACGGAATGGGGTTTGATCCTACCAGAGGTTTGGGTATAATGCAGCAAGGCATTGTTGAGCCTATTCAAGCTTCCACCCACAAATGTCGATTCGGAACTGGGTATCGTCCTCGTTTTGGTGAAGAAGAATAATTCAGAAAGTCCAGAGCCCGGTCTGGTCTGCCTTATCAACTGACCATGAGCGGCTACTTCTGCAAGGAAGGCTCTTCTGAACCACTCAGCGGATATCAGGTCTACAATACCGTTCAGGCCCAAGGATGGGGACCCGAATTTGACAAAGAAGACGGCTTTGAACCCCCTCAGAAGACCAACGTTCCCCCTAGTCGTAGCCATTCAATTGGAAGAACTTGACCTGGAGGACAATATGATAGGCATGGCAGGGTTTATTCCCCAGTTGGACCCACGCAGAGCTTCACGTGCATCAAATGTGCAGAGAAAGATGCTCCGTCCACCGACACTTCCGGTTGACTTACCCTTTCTGGGAATGATGACCCAGCCACAGTCAATCCAGCTCCCATTTCTAACATCTACTGGGACACATCAAACGACGGCACCGGAAGTAGCATCTGTCTACCTGCCTTTCGAGCAATACGGGCCGTTAATGCCTCAGCCGGTGAATCTCCTGTTCATGGCACAACAGGGAGTCACGGACACTCATCGAGTTCCCTGGAACTATCCAATCATGCCCGAGCCAACTGAGCCATCGCCTGTTGTTGACGAGATAGACCCGCTCAGGACGTTGTTATACCCCTGAAGTGCTCTTCCAGCGCCTCATAGTCTTTACATAGTCTTTTTCGTACACCTGTAGAGCTGCTCATCAAGAAACGTCTCCCAAGTCGTGTTCCAACCAGATGACTCCATCTCTCTCTTGGATTATGTCCCGAATCCTCAGAATCGGTGTCTGATGGTCTTCATCTCCGCTGGAATCTTAACTTGACGTCTCGGCTTCCTCCTTCGATCCGTCTTGCAAGTGCAGGGTAACCCTAGGCCGGATCTCTACTTCATCGACTGTGTGCTTGCCGCCCAATCCTTCCCAACTCTGGCCGCCTGTAGCTAATGTTTTCCCAGTAGCGTCTCGTAAGCACCTTCGTGCTGAGCCGCCTTAACTAATAGGGGCACAAAAGTGGATGTTAAACTAAAGGTGCCTCAATGGTTCTGCCTTAAAAACTTCTCCAGCGGCTTCACTGGTCGCTGGTCTGCCATTAAGAAAGAAGAAAACAAAAGCCAGGGAGTTCATCTTGGCAGAGTGACCCAGGATACCCAGATCCGGATAAAGGAGGCACACTGTCCTCACTGACTTTAGGAGAAGCAATGACTTGCTAGCTCAGAGGAGAGCGGCATATTAAGCGACAACTTATGTCGAAGAACTGGCCTCGGGGATATATGAATTAGTAGACTAATACAAATAAAGCACATCAGCAGCATCGACATACTACCAGAGCTAGGACGAGGGAAGCTCAAGAACTAGCTACTAGGATTGGGAAAGGACTGACTCCCTTCCTGGATAGGAAGCCCTACTCTCTTACGCTATTTGGAGGACAAAGAAGAGCACGCTGTCCTTTAGGAACAAGAGCGCACTAGTCTGGTACAAGACTTTTATGGCACAGAAGGGGACGCTACTCTAAGAGCAGTCTTACACAGGAGATGCACCAATGACGGCCTATAGGAGATAGCAGAAAGAAAGAACAACGAAGAAAAGCACTTGGAAGAGTCCTGACCTCTGGAAGAAATCAAAGAAGACGGCGGGGTCCGGGCTTGGCTCGAATTGACCCCTTGGGTTACGGGGGAAACAAGAAAGAAGGCAGAAAGGGATTTCAGCGCTTACCTCGGCTCCATGAATGGCCGTTAAATCGTACATAACTGATTGTCTAACGAAAGAAGTTGGCCTTCGGAGAGAGGCTCCTCTACTATCTTGACTTCTCTTTTACCCTAGCTCAGGAGAAAGAGGCACCAGGAGAGAGTCTATAGAAGTTAAGCCTGCTTTTAGGGAGCTAACCGGCTGCTGCTTGTCCTATAGGAGACAAGCTACCTGGGACGGGAAGTATATGCTTCTTGCTTTGGAGGGCAGGACGAGAACCTCTTTCTTTGACTACCTTTTAGTTTAGTAATAGAGCAACCCGGAGCTTGGGGCACCTTAGCTCGACTTACAGTACAAGGAAAGAGGCTGCTTTAGACTTATTCATGAAAGAACACGACCCTGCCTTTGTAGTTAAAAACAACAGACTGAGGACGGGGGCTCAGTCCGAGATAGGAGAACGAACTCACCTAACAAGAGCAGCAAGCCAGAGCTTAGCCCTATGATATATATATTCTATAGAAGCGAATCCGCCTTTTAGGCAGATAACCGGCTCGGCTGGGGGGCTTCCTTCTCTTTGATAGTTCCTTTATTTCATAACCTGCCCATCCCCTATCTATTAAAGCGCATTTTTAGATTCTTATGAGGTTGAAAGCTTGGCTTTGATCCACCATAGACCATTCAGTTTCAGTTCATTGATGACGTCTTCCTCTTATCGTTAGCCTTTTCTGTCTTTACTCCTTCGTCTCCTCTCCTTAACAGTCGAGTTGATTCTCTCCTTACTCAAATAGGGCTTACGTACGAAAGAGAACCCTCCGAAGCAGCTACTCTTTCACCTTCACTTTTTTCCAGTCCTTTACTTTATCTTGATTCATAAAGACCGTCTTTTTCGCTTAAAAACTCTTTACGCAATCAAATCACAAAGAATAGGAAGCCTTCTCGCACTAAACTATACCAGACTTCTCAGACGAGACGAGTAAAGCGAAAGGTCAAGTAAAGTGATGACAGGAAAGCCTTCTCTGATCTATGCCCACCCGGATCTAGCCTGATCTAGTTTGGATAGCTTGAAGATCTCTTCCTTTCTTCAAAGGGAACAAGGATTGTAATTGGGCACCAAATCTTTCTATCCTAAGATCTAAGATTGTACGCAGTTAAGTTAGTTCCTAGCCTAGCATCTACTAGTCCTCTCCTATTCGTATTAGCTAGCTTGCCAGAGGGTTTCGGAATCAATCCAATCATCCATCATATTCTCCTTTCTCGACTTAACGTAAGCTAGGGACTATGCCAAAGAACCTGATAAAGTAAAGAAAAGTTTGGCGAGGGCCAAGTATAGCTCCCCCTCTTTCCATAGCTTTGGCCTCCTATCCTATAAAGGTATTGCTTGACGAACTGTATTGCCAAATAAATATTTGCTTGTTTCTCTAAAATGGTTGTATTCCACTTCATTTTCTTTCTGCTATTCCCCTCGTACCGTTCTCGCCATCTTAATGTTCTGCCAATTCTTCTACCATTATATATTTCTGTGTGCAGTCCTTCTGTATGTAGAACATTGGCTCCAGGGTCCAATGGGTGCACCTGACCGTCCCCAGTTCAGTTGGAACAGAAGTCACCAGCTTTCATTGGCGGGAAGCTGACTGAGGTCTTCCTAGTTGACGACAATGGTCAACCTGTCACGACCGTAGTGGGTCAAATAGAATGAATCCGATATGTTCATTCTATTTGTTTCTTATCCCATAAGATGGAAAATATCCCCGTATTGTGGTATCGGCCGTACCTACCTAGCTCCTCGTTGGTCCTCTTTCTCTATGATATTAGTGGATCGACTTTGGTTACAGTAGAAAAGGAGGGAAAGGGCTTTGCTTTCTGAAAGAGAGAAGGGAAAAGGGGGGCTCCAAAGGCTGAGTCCACTCTGAAACCTCCTACTTGACTGGCCCCAGAGGTCTCTCTCCCTTCACTCTATCGATTGCACTATCATGGGCAGTTGATCTAATCAAGTCCTCTCTCAAGGCAGGACAAGAAGGCCTCCGGACAAAGGCATTAACACTAGGAGAGGAAGAAAGCGACTACCAACATGGTGTCTATAAGGTTTGGAGCACTGCAACCAGTCTCTATACACGTCGAAGAGATGGATCCTCTGGACACCGAAGTTCGGGTCATCCCTGATGACTCAGAAGAGATACAGCGGGGGTTGGTAGCCGTCAATAGCCCAGATGGAGATATAATGTGGGGAGACCCCGATCTCAATGAGGAGGACGATTGGGAAGTGGTTACCCCCAAAGAAAGCAAGAAAACCCAACAGACGGGCCATGCCCTAACAGCCGAAACTCAAATTAAAGGACGTAAGAGAAGTGAAAGATGATAAAAATAGAAGTAAGAAGCAGCCTAAGAAGAAGGAAAAAGTGCCCGATGACTCCCCAAAGCAAGAATGAAGGGTTCCGGTCACCCTTGCGGACCACCTGAAATCCAAGAGAGCAACAAAATCACTCCTCAGATGAAGACCAAGAGGTTTCATCATGCAACATGATAACGGTGGGCCCTGCTTCGGCAAAGAAAGAAGAAAGGCTAACTTCCCTGATTCCTGTTCTAGAGCCGAGAGAAGAATGCACACTGCCTACCCTAATCGAGTTGCTTGAAGATTGCGAGATTAGCGATAGCGATGCGGGAAGGCTTCTCTCGAATGTATGAAGGGGAAGAGATACCCGAAGGCATCTTTTCAGAAGCATTTCCTACCCCGCCTGAAGCTAGCATATACCCGCCATGGCGGAGAGGCAATATGTTTCAGAGGTGTGTCGAGGCCTGCTACGCAGAGGCTCACAGGGAAGAAAGAAGGGCAAGTTAACCCTGATAGCTATAATGGACAGGGGGCATGGCGGCCGTGGTCCTTTTCTCTTACGGAGGAGGAGGATGATGAGGATTTACTCACTGACGAAGACGCCATGAGTCAAGATGAGGAAGAACAGCAGCTATGGCCAGACATGTGCTCGCCCTTCCGTCTTTCTTTCTTTCTTCCCCCATCAAATGTAGATTCTGTCGTAGATCTTATTACAAAGGAAGATGGTGTGGATGAATGAGCTGCTTTTTCAATTGTAGTTGTAGGACTTTCCGTATCAGTGGAAGGGGGAGCGAAATCAAGGAGTTCTTCGAATTCTTCTTTTGTTTCAAATCAAGTTCATTGCTTCTTGCTTGGTCTTCCCGGTCTATCTCGACCAGCTTATACCGAATCGGTGCTTTACGCTTTAATTAATCGGTCGTCCATAGTTTGAGTATCGCTTCGAAAGTCCCCCCTCAAACCCCCCCCGCGAATCGCTTGCAGCTTTCGAGCCCTTAGGCTTTATCCAGCCAGCGTAGGCTCGTTGTTCACCTGTAGGTCGCGACTCCCTGACGGGGAGCCTAGCTTTCCGGAAAAGGAAGGAGAGGCTCTAAAATCAATCGGGTCTGGTGTGCTTATCCATCGTACGTGAGCCGTTCCGGTGCTTATCCATCGTAGTGAGCCGAGTCTGGCCCATCAATGAATGGGCGTTGAGCCCCTTGCCGGGTAGGCCTTATCAATTAGAAACCAAATCATAAACTTAGTTTTTCGTCACACGAAACTCAACCTCGAAATTAGGCCTTTTTTTTCCGTTTTCGAAGCTGCATAACGATAAGGCTGGGCAAGCTGCTTGTGTAGCTAACGATCTTTCGTTTAGTTCAAAGTTTTTTCCAAATAGTTTGAGTTGAATTCCATTAGTTCCTATAGTAGTCGTTGAAGTTGACTGGGACGAATGCCGAAGGCTAGTTCCAGTAGAGTGGAGGCGAGTGATGAACTTGTTGTGCCTTAGTTTCTCGATTTAGTGAGCGAGTCAAGTTCACCAAATCGCTTTCATTCTTATTTTATTCTAACGATACAAGTCATTGATTGTGTCCTATTAGACGAGAGCTTTATCGATCGATTTCTTTATCAAAATAATCTGATGTCGCGCGGGAGAGGGCAGTGGAAATGGGAGAAAGAATCGATCTAGTGGCAGGAAGCAATCGACACCTGAGTTTCACTCAAACTCTTCTGAACGAGACTTGGGACGCATGAACCGGCTTTTGCGCTTCCTCGATTTCGGAGTCAAGCAAGAGAGAATGTTTCTGGATCTTTCTCTTCCTTCGACCGCCCGCCGGATAAATGGAAGAAAATGGAACGTGGAATCACTATAAACTGATTAGTGACGAGCAACTAACGGATAATGCGTTCATTTGGCACCTTCGGGCGTCAAACCCGAATCAGCTATAGGAACAAATATGTTGAGTGCTAGACCGGTCCGAGAACTGATGCGAGCACCCTAATGGATCGAGCAGTCACTCCACCTGTGAGAAAAAGTCCAAACTAGGAGAAAATCTCTTTCGCGTTGTAGCCAAAACATGGGAACAACAACTCCGGAAAGAGCGATAAAAAGAAGTTGCTATTATCAGTTTGAGTTGGAGCGAACCGCAAACATCCTGCTTCGGGAGGATGGGAATAGTAAAATTCCTTGTTGGGTGGGAATAATAGCCAGAGAACAAAAAATGGGTGAGAGTGGTCCACCGACTCCTCATATCGATCACTAAACTGAGGTCGGCTCGATCACGAAGCCCAGAATCTAGATATGAAATATATGTGACTGCTTCCACTTCCCTGACCGCTCTTTCATCGAGTCAAATCTTACTAGGAAAAGAAGCCCCACTATACATATTGATTGCTCTCACTATCAGTCAATGACTCGCGAGTGAAGACCAATCTGAGCCGTTGCCGACGTGACCCGATTAGTTTTGGTAGGACGTACGAGTGGGAAGCTCGACGCATTCGCTAAGCGAAGAGCTTAATCTACAAGATTCCGTATTCGAAGCGGGGACGATATCCGATCTCCCACTGACGTAGGTTTACTGAAAGCGACCATTTCATAGGTCCTTCTTTATCCACACGGACGAGGGTTTAGACTTGAGCTTGGTTTAGGATACCACGTCACACACCTCATCTGGGAATCGGAAGCGCTAACGGAAACTGGTAGCAAGTACTGATGGACTTCGATCAGGATTTCCCGGTCATTCAACCAAGCCAAGGCGGTTCATGAGGTAGAATGATAGATCTTCGAAAACTGGGAAGGGGTTTACTGAAAGCACAAGGATCGCCAGGCTATTGATCATAGTACGATGTCCTTAAGGGCTTCGGTCAGGAGTACAGGGAGTGCCGATTAGAACCAGACGAGGGGTCTTTCCTCGTGGTATGGCCTCCTCCAGGTCCCGCCTCAACGAAGCGGACCATCCGCCTATGAGAAAGCGAGTTGCCCATTCGGGTGGGTAGAACTCCTACCCCCTCCTCCGCTTCAGAAAGGAGTCACCTTTGCTCGAGACTGGCTTGCTCAGCTCCCGATCCTCCAAGAGAGAGAGTGCCCTAGAATTATCATTCTAACGATTTAGGCCAGCAGCCCTGCCTGGCGAGTTGAGATCGGCCTCGTGGGTTCGGACAAGGTGAGGAAAGTCCGAATTAAAGACTACCGACGGTGACGCCTCCACCTGCGTGATTAGTTTGGATGAGACCAGAGAGTGGGAAGCTACCCGCTTTCGCTAATCACCGGGTTGACAATACGAGGGTATGTCTTATTTATCCGGCTCCGAAGCACTTCTGTCCTAACCTCGCTCAGTTCTTTCATAAGATATCACCAGATCCAGTGATAGACCATCAGAAAGTGGGAAAGTACACAGTGGCAGTCCAGACTTAGCGCCTGGGACGCAGCCTTTTTACCTTCGACTTTCACTGGAGTTGCCCTTAATGAAGCAGAAAGTAGCCCAAAAGCTTATAACAAGATAACCATCATAGCTCTTTTTTTATTGGAAAATCGGGTTGCCAGTCCGATTGGACAGAACTGCTAGCCTCCCTCTTCGCTTTCCAAGGGTGAGGCCTCCACCCCGGGGTTCAGGCTTCGAAAGGGAAAGGGAGCAAAGCCTTCCTAGGTTCCAAATTCAGTGGCTTAGAGAGAGAGAGATTGAGCCTCCACTTCAGCAGAACCATGCTGGGAAAATAAGGGGGAGCGCGGAGGGAAGACAAGCTGATATTCCATGCCATTCCTCACTCCGGAATGAAGGGAGGGTCCTGCTTAAGGAAGAAAGCAATCCGGTCAATGAATCTTTCTAAAGGCTTGGTATCAGTGCATTAGCGCTTCAGTCTTCTATTCCAGGTAAGCAAGTCGGATGTCTCCTAGCCAGCCTGCTCTGTCTCTTATCATCAAATCGGCTGTTGAAAGATCGGCTGCTCGAGTGAAAGTAGGAATGCCGGTTCTTGGTAGGATTCTATAAAGCCTCCTTCTGCTTTTTAGACGAGGAAAGCAATCCAATCAGTGCGGTCAGTCCAGTCAAGTCCTTGACTACGGTCGTAGGTTGAAAGTCAAGAAGCAGTTTTTTCCTTCCATTCTTCTAAAAAGAGATTAATTGTCTTTATAGAATAATAGTGTTATCACAGCTGCAGCAGCCAGAGTCATAGCCAGCACCCTTACGTCCATATGACTTGCTCCGCTTTCTTTCTCAAGGAGACCTTTTCTTATTATCTTCTCTTCCGGTTCCTTATCATATAATCCTAGTGGATCGAATGGTGGTGGCTCCGATGTTAGTGAAGATGATTCAAGTCCCAGCAGCGCTGTTGCATACCTGATATACTCCCCAATCTGAGCTAAGGATTCTTTGCACACCTTTATGTATTCAGTGTTTAAGATGTCGATGGGGTTTTGCATATTGATTAACAACCCCAGAGGAATACTGTTCCACCACACAAGGAGTCCTAATGTCATTGCCGTTACGACCATCTTCTTTTTCTGTAGAAACAATAGCAATAAAAGAATCCTATCTGGATCCCACATAGGAGTTATGATTTCATAGGCCTTTTTCATTTGTTCTTTATTAAAGATAGCCATCTGCTTTAGCATGGCTGTAGTCTGCCACTTGCTTCGAATCCACTCAGACCTTGAGATTCTACCCATTACAATCGTTTTTTCATCTATTAATTTGTCAATTATGCCACTATTATTGTTATACTTTACAGTCGATATAAGCGTCTCTCTATTGTTTTGAATTCTAGGAAGTGTATTTTTTTTGAAGTTAATTATTTTCATCTTTCTTTACCTATATTTGATTCAATCAATTGAATTTGACCATCTTGGCAGACACTAACTAGACCGCCATAACAAAGAAGAGGGGGGTCTCCAGGGCCGATAGAATGTATTTCACCCACCAATTTGAGATAAGAAAATAAAGCTAGAAGGTTATCTTCGAACAACTCGCTTTCCGATTCCAAGAGCTTTCCTTGATTACTTTCATCAGTACATGGGAATGATACAATAACTTCATTTATATACCTACTATAGTTTAATCCCGGAAATTCACGAGGAAACTCCTTATCCAACTCGGTTAAGACTAAATTGAGTAGTACATTTGTTAGAACTCCTGTGGGTGGTATAGCACATCCTATCTCGTGAGTTACATCTATTCCACATTCATTCTTGATAGGTAAATAAAGGAATTTACCGACTAATTCAATAATAGCCCGATCCTTAACTATATTTGACAGATGCCACAGAAGACCCTCTCTATTAATAGTAAGAATTGATTTTATCAGGTCGAATTTATAAAGTGTTAAGACTTTTCCTTTATCACAGACTGAACGATAATAATCATTCATAGGTGTTCGCAAGCCAAAGGAATTATCCATGAGATAGTTGATCCTGTTAAAATGACGGGTTAACATAAAACCGACCCCCTGTAGCACAATGTGGTCTTCGGGTGTAGGCCTGACAACCATATAGCGATCCGGATCACCAAGGTAAGTAAATACGAGGGAGCTTTTAGCATCCACAGCACGGGTGAAGGTTTCAGCTAAAAGCGGCGATAGGGTGTATCTTCCATCCTTGATGCTTTTCTTAATTTCACTGACTTTATCTGCGGTCAATTCACTAAATTCTCCACATTCATGATATGACAAACCAATCTCGTACGCAAGCCAATCTAAAGAAGAATATGAGGAATGATAACTATCTTTGGTACTATAACATCTGATACTAGGAAGAATATTAATAGAATTTAGTACGAAAATAAGTATTTTGCAGTTTGTTTTTCCGGCACTGCAAAATGAAATACAGGAAATGTCGACCCAGTCTTACCTGCTAAATGAAGTGCCAGAGACTCTGATCTGGTAAGTGCTTTGGAGGGAAGGTCCCATAGTTCCAAAGAATTGTGAAAAGGAAGCCAAAGAGGCCGAGGTTTATTTTCCTGTACTAGATGAGGAAGAAGGTTTCGCTCGGGGAAGGTAATATCCTTTGGAAAGGAAAGCTGACGTTTACGCTTTGGGATGGTAAGGAGCGACTGGTTACGTTCTTCTAGCGAAGGGCAGCTCCTTTAGTATGAGCAATCCGCGAGGACGAACAAAGGAAGCTAGATAAGTCCCAAACCTTTTCCCAAGGACAGCTCCATGAGGACAAAGAAGGACAGTGGGGTAAGGCACAAGAACAAGAGTTCCAAAGAGTTGGGATGGGAAGGAGCGATGCGCCCCACGAGATTGTTATAGAGAGGCCGATGGTTCCTGGCTTTCAAGCGTGAACCAGGTCTGGGAATCAGCAAGAGGTCTTGGATTCGGCATTAGCGGTCTTGGCTGAGAGATGCTAGGGCTCGTCTAAGCCCTTATGCGGATTCGAGAACAAGAGATGCGATGCCATACTGAAACTAATTAATTCCGTCTATTGGTCTTATCCTATGGGTGGATACAGACTCAGAGTCAAGACCAGTGCCAGCTACTCCTCTAAGCCATAAAGCGATGGGCTAACCGGAACTCATACCTTATAGTTACGCACCCTCTTTCTTTCGTAGGTGGGCTTTCTGCTTTTGATGATTCCTGCTGGGGGGCGCTTAGCAAGGCATATTAAAGGCACCAGCTCCTTCCCTTCTTATATATCTTATCCTGGTATTCAAATGGTTTATTGGCGGGCTGAGACTACACAGGGGTAGCACACCGAGATCTAATCCTCCTTCTGCCTTCCGGGATTAAGGAGAAGACTTGAATAGCAGACTAATCGGTTCAGATTGAGCTAGTTCTTAAGTTGCGAAGTAAGTCGAGTAAATGCGAGGAAGACTGCCTCTGAGACTGTCAACTCATAGCAGGGCAGTGGACGGGCTTATATTCTCCAAATCAATCCCACATATGAAGAAGGCTCCCTCCAGCTCGACCTCTTTTTCCCTCGCCTATGACTAGGAAGAAGGGAATGACTCTTTTCGACGAAGGTCTTAGTCTTTGCTTTACTAAAGTTATTGCCCTCGCTCAGCGGTATGGCAGCTAGACAGTAGCGGGATGGCGCCGAGCTTTCTTCGCTTTAGGGAGAGAATATCACTATAAAATAAAAAGGATAGGCTTTTGCCACTAAGAGGTGCGTAGCGCTTTTCATCTTATCTTTTTCTTTATATTATAATAGGCTGCGCTCCTAAATAGAAAGGCTAAGCTACTTTACCTTTACTACGCTACGATATCAGCAGATTAGCAAGAAAAGCTTTCCCTGTGACCTGGTTCAAGCTTTGTTTTGACTTCAAGCAGAGAGAAAGTTCGAAGATCAGGATCAGGATTTGATTGAAAATCAATCTCCTCAGCATTAAATGAAAGTGGGTCTATCGATACAAGTGGTAAGACCGATAATTCAGCATCCAAGACCTGGCCGATGGCTACTTCAAATGAAAGTGCCACTTATCTTAACACAACTCGGGCTAATCGACTCCCAGCCTAGCTAGACCTGGTGAAAGCAATCAAGCCAAAGCAACACTTATTCCTTCAACGGCAAGAGCTGCAGATGAAATAGAAGTGGTTATGCCGACATTTCCCCTTATTTATTCCGATCCGGTTAGGACTCTTTAAGAAGAAGCAGCTCTTTCATCCGGGAGAAGGAAGAAGTCTTACCTGAGTAAGCCTTAGGGGAGTCACTTTCCGATCCGGGTTCAATGATTAAGGAGTTTGAGTGAAATGGATTTAGGAAAGCACGTGCCATCCTCACCTTAATTAAGAAAGACCAGGCGAGATTTAGCTGTTGGAAGAATAGGACCAGCTATTGAAGAAGAAATTGACGTAGAAAGAGGCATTCAAGAAGCTGCGATTGCTCTTGTCGACTCTTCATGGCATGGTTGGCCGGGAATGAGAACAAAAGGAGTAAGCGGTCCTCTCGCTTGCTCAGCTCTTGGCCAATCTCTGCATTCGAGCGATTCGCGCCATCCTTGGTTCTGGCTCTAGTTGTCGGACTAGGAGCTGCTATATCATCCGCAGCAGATCTTATAGAAGAAGAAGCTATTGATGCGGACGTCTTTCCGGCTATAAGCATCGATCTTGCCTTGGTGTTGACCCGAGGAGCGGTAGACGAGGCTTTCTCTGTTCACGACTCCGGTGATATTGAATCAGCCCTTTGGCTTTAGCTGGGCACCTTGGCACTAGGATGTGAAGCTGTGAACAAATAGTCTCTTGTCCCTTGTTAGACAGCTCTGGCTCGGTACTGTGTCGATTGGGTCTGAGGGTTGTTCCATCCACTTGGTCTTCTTTGTACCCAGAGAAAGGAGAAGATCGAATTAGCTCTGGTTCCGCAAAGACAAGAATTAGCTCTGCTAAGGAATCGAAAGCATCCAATCCGCTAAGAGCAGAAAATCACATAAATAAGGTGTATATAGCACCCTACCTTGCTCAGAGAGAGGCAAAGAGAAAGCAAGATAGCTGGCATTTTCACTCTTGAGTGAAAGTTAGATCCATTTGCGCCCAGAGGCAGAGCAAAGAAAGCCTTAGATCTTTGCTTGACAGTCGAGTCGGAGTAGCTCTTTTCGAACAAAGAAGAAACTGGCTAAGATTCAATTGACCTATATAGCCACCAGTTCAACTAAAGGAAGTCGCTTACGGGCTTAAGGCAGCTAGGGACTCTGGGGCGAGAAGAAGCTTTTCCCGCATTCCTGTTGATGCAGAGATCAGACGAGAAGGCCCATCTCTTTACTAGAATCCGATGTGATAGAAGGAGCTGCTCTAGCTTAAGCTTAAGTTGATCCTTACTTAACTTAATAGAATAGCCGAACGAATTAGCCATAGAGCTCATCCCCGGTGAAATAGTTGATGATTTCTTGATGGTTGACTGCTATATCTTAATTAGAGAATCGACTAGGAACGAATACTTTGAGCTCTTCTTCATTTGCTACTGGAATTTTGGTTACCCAGCTCTCAAGGAAGTAGGTACCTATTACACAATCTCCAATTTATCTCTTTCTCGCAGTGAGTGAACTACTAGCAATTCTCAAAAGAACGACTAGGGGAATTCTTAAATAAGAAGAAAGTCTTCTTCCGGTCACTCATGCTTGAAACAAATAAGCGATGCCATTGAATCTGTTAGAGGAAGGCTAGAAGAGAGTAGAATATCAAAGTATGTTTCCCCGGACAAGCTTATGTGACCAAAGAAAGAAATATTATTCACCAAGAAAGGTAGCGAAGTCACCTCCATTCTCGATTTCTATTGCGACAGAGGGAGGTATCATAATAGAGTCAAAATCACGATTAGAGTCAGTCTTGGGATCAAGGCTTCTTTCCTTTGCTGAATCAGGAATAGCCGACTCCAGGTAAATGCTTTTCCCAGCTCAAAGGCGATGACTAGTAGATTCGGGGGTACCTAGAAAGCGAACAAATGTTCCCATGGTCATGATTGTTGACTAAACTAACCTTTCTCTGATTCCCCTTGCCGACTCTGAACTAACTCATGCTTGAATGTGAACAACCGATAGCACGGAAAGCTTCATTCTACTGATTACCTTCTTCCCTTCCAACTATTATAGTAGCAATGCCTGTCTCTGAGTTACGGAAAAGGTAGTTCGGTAAGCCTCGTCATCTAGTATGACCGAAGCATTAGCCCTGTCTCTATCCTTGGGCTAAGTGCCCATAGACTGGACTTACTGCGGTGAGGTAGCTTAGGATGATCGCCAAAGGAAGAATAAGAGGTTTCTGGGACGAGCAACTGCTTCCAATCCTTGATTTCCACACCGAACCACAGAGGAAGCGGATGAGGAAAGCAAAGTCTAGCACCCAGGTGTCAAAGGTCTCACTGACTAGTGGCAATTTCTCCCTAGCAAGTGGAAGGTAATCTTTTCCCAGAGAAGAGACAGATGACACATATCTAAAGATAGTGCTAACTGGGCATATTCCTTCTACTGATGACATCTATTGATGAAAAAAACGATCCGCAAGTCCCACTGCGCATTCTTCCTGCAAAGAGGGAATTCGATTCCGAAAGCCTAATTGATATTGATGCAACCTGCCCGTTCTTTCTACTCTAGCAGCAATCATTCCCTCAACTGTCCCATTAAGGGAATCCTCTTCGTGGGTATCTAATGCTAGAAGTTCGAGCAGATAAGGCGACAACAGCTCCTTCTCTGAAGAGTTGGCATGAAGCCTATTCTGTTGATTCACTGTCCATCTTCGATTCGACTGATCCCATACTTTCTTATAAGATGCATAACCCTCCCACAGTTTAGAATCTAGAGGAATCCAGACCGCTTTCACCCACTTTTCAATTCAAAGGACTTAATCATATCCCAGGATGTCGGATTGCTTTCGATGCTTCCTAGCAGTTTAAGAATCAGTAATCGGATCCTATCGAGTAAGATGAAATACATGGGAAGAATCCTCTCTTAATCTTAATGACCAGGTTGGCCATCCTCCTTCTCGTACATTAACTATACTCTTTGTCGCCAAATGGATGAATTCCTATTTCCTATCCAGCGGGGGAATTAGAAGCTGCTCACTATTGACAATGGAAGATTTCTTTTGTACACTTCTCTTATCTTACCAAAGATTTTATTCACTTGCACAAACCTCCCTCACATGCAGTGGAATTAGTGCCCTAGTTCGCCTAGCCTCGATTCACGTCGCAAACAGTCTATTGACATTGACTCCCTCACAGGGTTAGGGCTTGACTACCTAAACAAAAAAAGAGAGGATTGTACATGATACTGCTTTCATCTTGCAGTGAAGAAAATCAAATGATAAAGAACGTGGTTGTTATGCTGACACACAAAGCGCGCAGCACGACAGCAACTAGAAGGAGTGGGTAGGTGGCTGGGGCCTTGTGTCACGAAATAGGCAAAATACCCCTCCCTATTTCATTATATAAAGAAAATTCATCTGCTAGAATAGTCTTCCGGATATGATAAAGAAATGAATGAAAGAAGAGGGGTTTACGAAGTCCTTCAAGTTGATTGAAGGGCTGGGCCAGGCTCAAAGTCAGGGTTCTTCCCTCTCCTGTCTGGGAGTAAGATAAACCTTGCCTTCCCTGGATACAGGTCCCAAGGCAGGAGTAGCGGCTTAGTTAGTGCACGAAATCAATGTGACGCACATAAAGGTCCGTATTCGGTCCGTTAATGGCTCTTTCTCCGAGGCCGGAGGTCAATATAAAGGGTACCGGCCCATTATGTCAGAAAAAGAGAAATCTCAATATTGTATTCGAATAGCCCGCTTCCTTCTGATCCAAGCTTAGCTCCCCATTCTTTCATTCTTTCAACAATAGAGGACTCAAACCTGCTGCCTCTTTCCTCTGAGCTCGTTAGCTTGTAGTTTTCATTCCTCTCCTAGCTGCGAGTAGGAAGCTATCGGAGTAGCGTCCCATTTTTCGACCAAGATTCTTGTTATTTATTTTTGTAAGAGAAAGGGTCCGCTATCCTATCTCCTATCTAATATAGGCAATCAGTGGTGGCCTGCTTATGCCTGCCCTTTTCCTCTTCCTTCGCTTCGCGTCTGCCTATCTATTATGAAGTAGGGAAATCAAAACCTGGGTACCTCCCGCCAGTTGCTAGTAGGACAGCTCTTAGAGGAGCGGCCCTTTTGCAACAAATAAAGTAGAAGTTCCTTTTTTGCACATAATATTCCGGTCTTTCCTTCTATAGTGGAGTCGCTTCTTTTCCTTGGCTAGATTGAGCTCCGTTGCTCCCTTTTATCTCAGCTGGGTGTGCCTCTATGCCCTCTTGTATTAGTCTAATCCTATCGGTAGATTCAGCGCGATAGGAGTAGTATGGCTATGGCATAAAGGTTTGCTCTTTTTCCTACAGGTAGGAGTACCGGCCCATTCTTCAAGATATAAATACAAGTAATTTCTTTTAACATAAAAAGAGTCCGCCCCCCTCTGATCCAAGCTTAGCTCCGATTCCTAGGTCTCGAGAAGAGAGGGAAGTCCTCTATATCTGATGACCTTTGTTACAGGGTCAGGCAAGGGAGGCCACAAAGTGCCCCCCGGAGCCACGACACCTTTACCAGCCCGAGGCTGGGTAGTACCTCGGGACTGTATCATAAAAGACTGACCGGAGATTCCTCCAAGTAGCCATGGTCCATTACTCAAGACCAGGTGCCCTTCCATAAAAGGAATCCGGAAAGAAACTCCTTTGACCGCGACAAGGTCATAAACTCTCCACAGAAGACCGAAGCGAGTTAGATTTTCATCCTTCCGCTCGATCCTCCAGGATCGCATAAGCACAGCCGTGTCAAAGAAGCTACTTATATGGACATCCGGTTGCATACCAGTACCGTAGTACCAGTGAGAGTACGCTAGCCACTCCTTCATCCACGACCGTAAGATTGACCACTCGAGAAAGTCCTTGACCTTCTCGGTGGCAAAGAGGTCATCCGGTATCAACCTGAGCTCCTTTGGACGCATTTCTTCACGTAAGAAGTGAATAATAGAAGCCCGAAGATGGGGTTAAGTGGAGCACCTCGACCCAACCACCACTCTAAGGTGGGGCCGGCCACTTGAAGGGATGCAGGGAAAGAGATTTCACAAAGAAATCGATTAAGGGATTGCCGTAGACAGGAACGCTTTACTTCAAAATGCTTTTTTTTACTATTACTATATGGCATACTCTTGTCCCGTACTCCACGCTACTATACTCCATTAAGGGACTCGCCTAGCTATTTCAGGGGACAGCTCCTAACCTGGCAGTATGAGCACGTTATACGCATCGTATGTTCCCCCCTCACCCCGCAACTTCAATCCCTATATGCGCCTATTACACAAGTACTATCATTAGGGGCAGGAGATGTGCTTAAGGGCAAGAGATTTATTTAAAGACTGTATTCGTAGACCAATTGCTAGCCTTAGCTGCTTGAAAGGCTCATCCCTTATTCTTGCTTAACCTCAGCACCTATTGCACTGATTGGATTGACGCCTACCAGGAGTGCTTACCGAAGCCCATATCCGTTAACTGCCAACCGTTTTCTTGCTTGGCTTATACCGTAACCCTTTGATTGGCTTGGCCTTAACTATACAAGGGGGACCTTATACCTTTCTTGATTGGCATTCCTTGGTCTTTCAATGGTGGAGATTAGTGGTGCATTTATTGATGTGCTAACCGACTTTCGATTGCCGTAGTAACACCTTCACTCTGTTGGTTTTTCATAATACCCATCTGAACAAGCCGACTAAGAAGCCAATGGTCCAACAGTTCCCACCAGCCAGGGAGGAATGAGAGAATCCTAGTCCGACTCAACACTCGTTTCCGATGTATCATCCTATGCCGATTTAGCTGATTTCACTTTCGTTTTTGATTTAGTTTGTGCTGCGAGGTTGCCAATCACGACTTTATGTGCATCTTCAGTTAGCCCTCATGCATAATAGAGGTAGCCCCCTCATTTTGCCTATGAATCCTACCGTTCATTCTGAAACTACCGATCACTAGCCCCGAGAATCAAAGCTCTCCCCCTCGTTTGGTATAGCTCTAGGTCAACGTCATATGGTCACCCGATAGCTAGCAGCAAGTGGCCCATTCGGCTAAAGTCTAACCGCAAACGCCAATGGTGCTCACTCGAAGTTAACTAGAACTGAAGCAATCAAGGTGTAGAGTGATGGTCCCTAAGTTACGAATTGCAACAAACCAACTATTCCGAACCATGTATAAACAGAGCACATTGATGGAGAAGCGATGTGACGCCTGCAGACGGATGACCTGAGAACTCTTATGTATCTTACTCTGATTGCACTGACGATATTGCATTTTTCCATTGATCCCATAGCCCGAATTCTCTTTCCTGCAGAACGAGAGGGAGAAAAGTCCTCTCCTCTTCTTTTCTTCCTTCTCCCCTACTAAGTCAAGCTTTGTCTTTCTTAGTTGCGGTGATCGGAGCGAGGACGACTAGAGGAGTGAACTTCAGGACTTCAGGGAGATAGGGAACGAAGTCAGTCCAGAGGAGGAAAGCGGTTCACTGGAGGTTTGACACCCGTTTTCGAAGCTGCTTTCAAAGCCCTTACTAGGCAAGGCGAATTTCCTGAGGTTTCGAAGAAGGTTCGGCCTAATCGAATAAGGTAAGGAGAGGAATAGCCTCTATTTATTTTTAGTTCCCTTACCCGTGCTTGTTTTCTTTCCTATTTCCGTTGCGTTGACTTGCTTTTTGATTCCTTCCTTAGGGCTGGCTTTCTTTTCTATATTACCTGCTTGCTGGCTTGTGTAGCGGAAGCGGTTGCTTATTCCTGTTCCTAAACGAGTACTCTATATGGAAAGACTACAGCCATCCTATGCTTGTGTGCCAGTTGCCTTCCTTGCCTTCCTGTCACGACGGATTTGCATACCCAAAATCTGTCGCGCTGACCCTAAGTCCTTCATGTCAAAGGACTTGAACAAAGCTTCTTTGAGCTTCCTTGGCATCCTGACCTAAAATGAGCATATCATCCACATAGAGCAAAAGGACTATGAAGTTCCCATCACTGAACCTCCTGAAGTAAACACAATGATCTGCTTCTGTTCTCTTGTACCCGTGACTCACCATAAATGAATCAAACTTCTTGTATCATTGTCTCGGGGCTTGCTTTAGCCCGTAGAGACTCTTCTTCAGTTTGCAAACCAAGTGCTCTTTTCCCTCCTCTGGTTGTGCCATGTAGATCTCTTCCTTTAAGTCACCATGAAGAAATGAAGTTTTAACATCCAACTGCTCTAGCTCAAGGTCCAAGGTAGCTGTCAAAGCCAAGGCAACTCTAATAGAACTCATCTTCACCACTGGAGAGACAATCTCATCAAAGTCTATGCCTTTCTTCTGACCAAAGCCTTTTACCACTAACCGGGCTTTGTATTTGACTAGCTTCTCATTGCCATCTTTCTTCAGTTTAAATACCCATTTGTTCTTCAAAGCTTTCCCGCCCTTGGGAAGTTCCCCCAACTCATAAGTGTCATTTTTCTGGAGAGAATTCATCTCTTCTTGCATTGCTTTCATCCAGCTGACCCTGTCATTATGAGATTGAGCTTCTTGAAAGCTCTCTGGCTCCCCCTCATCAGTAAGCAAAAGAGACTCTGAAGTCGGATATCTAGATGAGGCCCTGTGCTCTCTAGTAGACCTCCTAACCTGAGGTTCCACACTCTCCTGTTGAAGGGGCTGCCTGGTCTTTACTTTAGTTCCTCGGTCTCCATTTCATTTGGTAGGCAATCCAGAGGAAGAACCAGAACCGATCACCCGAGGGCTCACTCTATTTATGCCTTTAGCCAGGGGAAGAAAAATCACTCTATTTTAAAGTACAGTTCAGATCATGCAGATTCAATAGCAACAGTCTCCATGATAGTGCCGACTCATACTAACAACTGGAGGGGTTTCCTCAATAGAGGGATAGCCGGGCTTGGTTACCTCGTTGAATGGCCCTTGAATGCCGTCGGAGTGAATGGGATTCGAGGAACCTAGATAGGCACACTCTCAGGAAAGGCCCGGTCTGTAGTTCCCATGTCCCCATTGGGGAGACAATCCAGAGGAAGAACGAGGAGATCACCCATCGCTCATTGAATTGAAGAAAGAAGCTCACTCAGGAAAAGCATCCACCCTTATTGAGCTACTTGAGCTACCAGGGACTCGAAGGTATCCAGCTTATTGGCATGAACAAATTAGATCCCTTAGGGCAAGGAAGTTCTCGGCGAGAAGACCTAGCTCAGTCATATGAGAAAAGAACCGTAGGATATTTAAACGATAAGGTAATCCCTGGCCAATCCCATAGAAGGGATGGGCCCCTTTGCTCAACTTCCAGTACAGGAAAGGCGATCCTAGGTCCATCCTAACAAAAACAAAAAGGCCCCCGACTTTGGGATGCCTGCAGGAGAAAGGCGCCCTAGGGATTATCCAGAAAATCACCCTTCTTTTAGAGGGAGCTAACCGTACCCGTAGGGGGGCCCTAACAGATACTTGACTTGGGGGTGTCAGCCCCTTTTCTCACCTTTCACTAAAAAGAAGGTGCAGCCAGGTATAGCATAACAAAGCCACCAACCACGCCTATTTATTCTTTATTAACAACAGCTCACCCCTTGCTCGTACCGGAGCTCGGAGATCGCAGCTCAGCGACTACTGCCCTAACAACAAGATAAGGTTACCCTAGGTTTGATTATCCATAGAATAAAGATTTTAGTCAGAGAGTACCCGGAAGGGTATCCAACCATATACTTGACTTTAAGAAACCGTCGGCTTTGGGCACCTGGGATCAGCAGTACAAGAAAGGTTCTATCCTTTCCAACCCACGCCTTTATTAGCACTGGCTCCACAAGAAGGCAGCCGTTGGAGAGAGTCTCTATATACTATATATATATTATTCCAGTACGGCAGCCAGGAGACTCGTGTAGTTAGGTAGTTTGTGCCTAGACCTCTTTTACTACCTTTTATCCAATATCTTTTACAACCCTTACTTTCTAACAATACCTTATTTGTAGTACTTTACCTACGGGGAGACCCCAATAAAGCAAAATACAAGGCGCTCGTAAGAGCCCTACGAGCGTACATCCAATATACTTGCTACTTACGAGGCGGGGAAGCTACCCTTTTCTTGTAGCATGAGATAACACCCCTTCTTTTATCATACATATCAGACTCTTTTGAACCTAAAATTCATAATAGAATCGTATTCATAGAATCGTCTGATTCAGAGTTCCTGGGTAGACGTTTTTTAACGTAAAATGAATGTGAATATAAGAATCTTAATAATCGTCTGATACTAGATCTTTGAATAGTGACCTGGGACCGGTAAACCAGACAAGCTGGGGGGACTGCCTCCCAAAGAGCGACAGAAAAAACAGAGAGAACGAGAGCGGACTTTCTAAGCCTTCTTCTATAGAGAAGAGGCGCAGGCGGGAGGCCAGACGAACATCTTACACGGGAAATTCACTATAAATAACATATGAGAAATCGGTGGAAGGTTCATCACTTGTAAGAAGATCGGCCTACGAAAGGACTTCCTGAACTACTCAACAGAACTAGACTCACGAACCCTTACTCAATAGGGGCTTCAAGCAAGAGTGTATTCACCTAATCCGCAGCTTGAGCCAACCTTAATCGAATCAGTAAGAACTACTTCCTTTCCTGTCCTCTATTGAAGATCTACGCCAGGATTTTAGCGTTATAGGTAGGAATAGAGGCATTCATATCGGTACACGACTAGGGGCGCGAGGGATCGATCTTGCTAAAGGAAAGGTAAGAGAATATCCTTCGCCCGTAAAAGAACTCCTACCTTAGAAGAAAATCCCTACTGGGAAGACAGAAGAGCTATTACGACTGGAAGAGGGCTTTTAGATAGTTCACTCTGCGGGCCGGCTTTCGAGGGTCCGAAAGGAGGTGAGAGCCCACTCGACCAAAAGTCCAAGGAGGCGAAGCCCTATTAATCGAGTTGGTAAGGCGAGGAAGGCGTCCGGAAACTATTCCAGCAGATCTTTAACTGAAGACATATCTCACGAATAGAAAGTCCAGTCTTGTACGAGACTCTTCCGCTCACTTGATCTTGATTCGAATTGCCTTACCTTACGGCCCTTATTGATTAGGGGCTCTGAGATTAGGATGTTGAATCGATTAGATAATAAGAGAGAGATATAAAGAAAATACATATACTTTCTAGTTGAATCTTAAGATCTAGCACGTTGAGAGAGTTTAGTTTCCGGGGATTGAATCGGTTGATAGCCGGGATATGGGAAAACTAAGCTAAGCAAGGAGAGGCTACTTCCTAACTTGTTAGAACGTTCGGGCACCATAGATAGGTTCCCTTCACTCTCATTTTGAGTTTGGGCACATAACATAATAAATAAGCTTTGCGCCAATCCGATCCCAGAATCAAAACCTTGCTAAGGGCAGGCCTGTTCTAAGTTTCGTAGGCCTTTTTTTATAGTAGCCGCCTCTTTAGTGCACGAAATCAATGTGACTTTTGCACCGAATATGCCGTCTTTGTCTATGCCTAATAATAGCTCTATCTCCGAGTGAAGCAGACCGGGCAGGGACCAATCTACCTATGGGAACCAAATAACTGGCCTCAAGAAAAGGTATCGAACTGTGGAAATCCTTAGGTAAAGCATGATTTTAGGGAAATCCCTTTAATGCTAATAAGTCGCCGGTATTCGCTGCCATCAAGACAGCCTGGTATTCAATCTACCGGCAGGGACTTTTTCTCTAAAGCCTACAAAGCAAAGCAGCAGCGCAGAGAGGCAAAAGCAGAGAGAGGCAAATACAGCTCGCAAACCAGACTTCCCTAATCTATGCTTTCCTAAAGCGAAATATGACAGTGAAGTATTGCTAAGAGTTAGCAGGCAAAATCACTCTGCTCTCTCTTGTCCCAATCGCTTCAATCACTCCTATGTCACCCACGGAGCGGTAACAAGGAATTACTTTACTGAAAGCTTAGTAAGGCAAGGAACTTCTTGCTAGACTTCTTGGAAGTAGTGCTTTCTTCTATTGTCTCATCAGGGTTTCCATCCGAACTAGGAGAAGAAAGACAAGTAAGTAGTCAAGGAAGGCTTCTTTTGAAGAGTTTGAGGAGCTAGCCGGGTATTTACTCGATGGGACGAAAGAAGCAAAGAGCCTCCTCATAGCACTACTTCTCAGAGATAGAGTTATTGGCTAAGAAAGCAGTCTATAGTTCAGTTTTAAAGGGTAAGACGAGTGAAGTTTTCACAAGTAAACTACTTCTCTGCCCTTGCGGTGCAGTCTCCGTACTAGCGACTGAGCTACGGATACGATTTCTGAAGAAAGAGTCATTTTCTTTATCGCCGAGCTGAGCTTCGCTTTAGGGAGGGAATACTACTTATTAGTTATTAGACGGACAGTATTTCCACGCTTTGTTCTTGATGTACCGGAATTATAGAAGATGCAGCAAAGCAGACTTCCCCTTTGACTACTAGTGAAGAAGTCCTTGTATGGCTTGAAGCAGTCTCCCCGTCCTGTTAACTCCTCCTCTGCTTTCAACGACGGCTGCATTTGTCTCATCCTCGCCGTATCAAGGCAAAAGTCTCGTCTTCACCGGTAACCACACCCCACTCTTTATTTCAGACATTGGTACGATCTCTTTATCATCTCGTTCTGGCAATGTTCTTCATCTCAATGAAGCTATGTTGGTTCCTAAAGTCCTTATCCTATTCCTTATCAGGAATAGCGGGACGGTTAACTACCCTTATATAACTTTCAGTGAATTAAGGATCTGTTCCCTCGAGTGATCTCCAACCACGATTGGATTTTTATCTTGTTTCGTAAGGTAAAGACAAATAGGGGCCACGCTCTGTGGTGCATCTGAACATCGCACGCATATTCATCCCATTCTGGGAATGTCTGCCTTATCCCCCTTCTCAGGGAATATCTTTGACCCACTCCCAATTGTAGGGAAGCTAGGACAGACATTGGAGGGGAGAGCGGCGGATATTTGCCATTGGTAACTATATGAATCAACGGTTATTAAAGCCTTTCCACGATTGGTTAATGACTGTCTTACGACAGATACCAATGGATGGGACTTTTAATCAAACAAAACCGTTGGATTTCTTAGTTGGCAAGATGACTACTTTATCCTATGATTTGAAATCAGCCACTGATAGGTGGCCTCTTCTAATCATGTATGAGATGGTATGTTATTTGTTCGATCGGGGGTTCGCGTCAGCTACGGTGAAAGCCGCACTGGCCCATAATATCTTTCAAGTCCCTTTTATAAAAAGTAAACAAGGGGTCTTTGTTAGTTTTATGGCAGGACAACCACTAGGATATTATTCGTCGTGGCCTCTATTTGCACTCTCACACCATTTATTGGTGTGGTGGTGTGCTGAACCACCCAGGACAACTATTCAAAGATTATGCTATTTTAGGGGACGATGTAATCATTGCTGATGAAGCAGTGGCGCATCAGTACTCTTCTGCCCTATCCCGTTTAGGAGTCAATCTTTCTATCCAGAAGTCTTTGATCTCAAAGACTGGGGCTGGTGAGTTTGCCAAACGCTTCAGAGTTCGAGGGATGTCTGTAGACCTTAGTCCGGTCTCTATTAAGGCACTCAAGAATTTCTATAATCCTTATGGTCTGATTGCAATTGATGGAATGTACTCTGTAAAGAGATTTTCCACATTGTGTCGGGTCGGAGGGATGGGGTATAAGGAACTTTCCAGCCTTAATCAGAAGCGCTCAAGGCGCTTCGAACGGGTGTGGCAGATGC